TAGACTCCGATTGAAAACGAAACTTTTTAGTTCTGACTGTTCTGGATAAACAAAAACTAGATTTCTAGTACGGATAATTTTGATTATTAAAAATGAACTTACGAAGATGAAGATACTAATTAAGTAGTATTGATATTGAACATTTCCATATGAATATACGAATGGTAATGCATCTTTCTTCATTGTTTGCTAAACTTTATTGAATATAGACAATTCAACATGAATTTCCTATTATTATTTAAAGTAAGCCGCCGCCATGGTGAAATTGGTAGACACGCTGCTCTTAGGAAGCAGTGCTAGAGCATCTCGGTTCGAGTCCGAGTGGCGGCATAAATATTAATTCATGTTAATAATAAAGATACAATAGATCTAATAGTATAATAGATCTAATAGAATCTAAAGAATCTAAATTTTTCAATATTTTAGATTCTATTTAAGCCCCAATTTCAATTTTTTAAAAAGGACTTTTCTTTATGATATTTGCGACCTTAGAGCATATATTAACTCATATTTCCTTTTCGATCATCTCAATTGTGATTATAATTCATTTGATGAACTTATTAGTCTACGAAATCGAAGAATTACGTAATTCGTCAGAAAAAGGAATGATAGCTACTTTTTCCTCTATAACAGGGTTTTTAGTTATTCGTTGGATTTCTTCGGGACATTTTCCTTTAAGTAATTTATACGAATCATTAATTTTCCTTTCATGGAGTTTATCTATTATTCATATAATTCCGTATATTAGGAATTCGAAAAATGATTTAAACGCAATAACTGCACCAAGTGCCTTTTTTACCCAAGGTTTCGCCACGTCAGGTCTTTCAACTGAAATGCATCAACCCGCAATATTAGTACCTGCTCTACAATCTCAGTGGTTAATGATGCATGTCAGTATGATGTTATTGAGCTATGCAGCTCTTTTATGCGGATCATTATTATCAGTTGCTCTTATAGTGATTACATTTCAAAAAAAAATCGATTTTTTTTTGAAAAACAATAATTTTTTAAGTTTAAGGAAATCATTTTTCTTTGGTGATATGGAATTTTTGAACGAAAAAGGAAGTATTTTAAAAAAGACTTCTTTCCTATCATTTAAAAATTTTTACAAATATCAATTAATTCAGCATTTGGATTCTTGGAGTTATCGTGTCATTAGTTTAGGGTTTACCTTTTTAACCATAGGCATTCTTTCTGGAGCAGTATGGGCTAATGAAGCATGGGGTTCATATTGGAATTGGGATCCTAAGGAAACTTGGGCTTTTATTACTTGGACCATATTTGCAATTTATTTACATACTAGAAAAAATTCAAAATTGCAAAATCAAGTTACGAATTCGGCATTTGTAGCTTCTATAGGATTTCTCCTAATTTGGATATGCTATTTTGGGATCAATCTATTAGGAATCGGGTTCCATAGTTATGGCTCATTCCAATGAATATCTAATTGAATAAAAGAAACTGCATAAAGAATACATAAAAGAATCGTCAGATACACAATGAAATCTTGTGCGAGTTTTTGAGAACCTTTTAAATAGAGGAATTATTCAAATGGTTCTCAAAAACTTTAGATATATCTAATTACAATTCTAATTAACACTTACCTTTTTTCATTGCACAACGAAGAATCGTGAAAATATGAAAGTCAAAGAATTCTAAGACTTTTTTTTCCAATTAATGAAATTTCTTGAATCTAAAAAAAGAATGAGTATCTATAAAAAGAGAACTTGTACCTTGTCAACCGATAACGGGAGAACAAATCAGGATAAATACCAATTCCTATTACAGATAGAAAGATATAGATCAAGACAAAAAGTTCTCAAAGTTCTCGTAGTCCAGAATCAAAAAAATTCGAGTTTGTAATATTAAATAGCTTGTATCCATAGAAAATCTGACGTAATATCGTAACATAGATAATAAAAAATAGAAGTTAATATCATTCCAATTGACATTACAAAAGTAATTAACATTTTTGGTATGAAAAGATATTTTGGGCTGGTAATTATTCCAAAAAAGAGTAAGAATTCTGTAACAAAATAACTCATTCCTGGCAATGCAAGAGAAACCATCGAGAAACTACTAAACATGATAAAGATTTTTGACATTGGAATAGGTATCCCCCATCTCTTCGAGATAAAAAAAAAAGGTATTCTATCACAACTTGTTCCTGCTAAGAAAAAGCGCAGCACCAATCAATCTATCAATCTATGAGATAGTCTTTGTAAAATGATTTCATTAAGTCCTATGCCAGTTATTCCTATAATTAGGAAACCTATACCTAGAATTCCTATTAAGAAAAAAAAAGTCTCGAGAAGAAAATGATGCTATTTGACCACTATACATTGCTCTAACATCAATAAATAGAAAAATCGCGGATTTTGAGTAATTGGCCAAGCTACTAAAGTAGTTCTAAATCCTGTCAGTAAAAAGGGTCCTATGGAAAGTCCATCGGTTTCCAGTCTTGATTGAAAATCAAAAAGATTGATCCATTTAGAATCCTTCTTGGATTGAGTTAATGGATCGGATCGTCCAATTGTAAAATGATAACAAAAGAAATAGATCATTAGAAGGAACTCTAGGATACATATATATATATAGTCTACCACTTATATACCTTATTTTTCCTATGAGTGAAAAAGATAATTGAAGAACCCGCAAATATGGGCAAAACAAAAAGTCTTGTTAACCAAGGAAAATAACTCGTGATAAAGACAAGATAAGATTATACCAGAAAAGCCCGTGCTCGGGAGAAGAATAATATATTCTCTTTTCTCGAATACGGGCTTTTGTCGGTAAAGAGGAATCAAATGATTCAAGTGGATTTTTTTGTCACATATCAATAAGAAAGACCCATGCTGCGAGTTGTTTCATGCCATAAATAAACACGGACACTCAAAAAATCCGTTGGACAAGCGGATTCACATCTTTTACAACCTACACAATCTTCGGTTCTTGGCGCAGAAGCAATTTGCTTAGCTTTACATCCGTTCCAAGGTATCATTTCCAATACATCCGTGGGGCAAGCTCGAACACATTGGGTACATCCTATACATGTATCATAAATCTTTACTGAATGTGACATTGGGTCTATAAATTCCAGTTTTGAACACAAAAAATTTTCAATCTGGTAAAATAAGAAAATGAAATAATCATATATTTTTATTTTCTATTGTAGACACCAGATGAATCAATGATTTATCAAAAATTTAAGAATCAATAGATTTTTTAATCTGTTTATGAGAAAGGACCAAGATACTTTGATTTCTATTTCAATAACCATGAAATAGAAGTTTACGAATTCAATTCATGTTAATTTTACTATATGTATTATATGTATATAGAATGTATATAGATATAGAATATAGAAAGATTCTAGTATATAGGTATAATAATTATATAGATAGATAGAAATAGAATTAATTTGATATTGATATATTATATATAATATATCAATATCAAATTAATACGTTTGTTATTAGGTTAGTGATAGAAGAGGTTAGTAACTCTAAATCTCAATCATAAATCTATATGAAAAAAGAAAAGAAAGAAAATAAATAAGTAAATAATAATAAGATAATAGAATTAGATTCTAATTCTATTATCTTATTATTCTAATTCTATTAGATTCTATTTAGAACATTCTAAAATTAGAAAAGTCTTATGTTTCGATTTCTATGTGAAAATAGAAGAATTATGACTAATTCTTCAGCAAATTTGATTGATTAATACGAATTGATTTTCTATTACGAAGGATCGACGAAACAATAGCTAGTCCAATAGCTGCTTAAACAGCAGCAAAGGCTATAACAAAGATTGAGAAAATTTCTCCTTTTAATTGTTGACTATCAAAAATATTGGAAAATGTGACGAGATTTAGATTCACCGAATTCAGTATAAACTCAAGACACATAAGTGTTCTAGCCATGTTTCGACTTGTGATCAGTCCATAGATACCGATAGGAAATAAAGAAACACTTAGAAGAAATACATGTGCTAACATTCTTAATAAATTACTCATCTCTCTCAATTCATTGAAATATGAAAAAAAATTAAACCGATTAAGTTGACTAGAATAGAAGAATTACAGAACAAAAAAATATATTCACAGTAGATTGAGAAAAAAATAGATTAAATCCTTTTTCATTCTTTTAATAAAAAAAAGAAGTTCTTCTTTCTTATTATATTTTATATTAGTTATAATAGATTATTGATGAGCCATAGTAATTGCACCTATCAAAGAAAGTAAAAGGATTAGATAAATGAGTTTAAAAGGAAGAGAAAAATCTGTGGATAAATGAATCCCAATTTGTTGAACGTTACTTATGAAGAAATCCTGTTCTATAATCTGATTTGATCTTGTAGTCCAAAAAATTCCGTACCATAACGTATTTAGTAGAGTAGTCATTCAATGAAAAAAAAAAGACTTGTACAAACCAATGAAGTTATCCTATTTCCAAAGGTCCGCAAATAGGAATCATTGGAATATTCTGAACCGTTCATAAACAGCACAGCAAATATGATTAATACATTTATGGTTCCCACAAATAAGGAACTGCGTGGCAGCTACAAAATAGGAATTCAAAAAAATATAGAATTAAGGATATACAAAAAAGAAGAACCAATACCAATGAAAAGGCAGAATCAATGGGATTGGTAAGTAAGACTATTCCCAGACCTCCAAATATAAGAACTGATCCCAGAAATATTACTAAAGATATTGAATAGTTACAGGTAAATGATTTGTATGGGATAAGGTAATTATGAAACTTTGTCCAATGTACCTTGTGGCTCATATTTTTTTTTCCTTAATTCATTTTTTCATTAATTTATTAAAATGAAAAATCTAAACAAAGAATAACTGAACTAAGAAAAAATAATGAAAAAATAAAAAAGAACAAGAATAATAATAAGAAATTCAAATTTAATTAAGAAATTTTTGGTTCCCGAATATTTAATTGATCCATTAATTTCTTATAACGAACTTTATTTTTCTTTGACAAATAAGTCAATAATCGTTGACGTTTTCCTAGAATTATTCGTAGACCCCTTTGTGATAAAAAATCTCTTTTGTGCAATTCTAAATGTGAAGTAAGTCTTCGTATCTTACTGGTGAAATGGAATACTTGAAATTCAACAGATCCACTATTTTCTTCTTTTTCTTCTTGTGTAATAACTGAGATTAATGAATTTTTTTTGACCATAAATAAAAATTTGTATCTTTATTTTCTGTGAATTTTACCGATCAGGAAAAATAAAATAAAAAAATAATAAGAAATTATTATGCCAGTTATTTTTATCTTTTCATCTAGTATACATCAAAATTGGATTATATTCATATACTTTTTTTCATTTATGTGGTTTATGTTTTTATGTTTTGTATATTTTAATCAAAATATACAAAACATATATGTATTCGCGAAATAGAACAATTTCTTTGTTCTTTTTACTTAAAGAAATTCCACTCTTCCTAATGAAAGTTGATATACTCTAAAACTATAAAATCAGCATCATGTATTATAGTATTATTACATAGTGTATATGTTTTTTGGCTTTCTCATCTACCAAATATGTTAGACGATATGTAGGAAATCAACTCTAAATTCTTTTTCATTGGAATTGAATTGATTCCTAATTGTTAATACATATGTATTCTTGACATACTGAAATGACTGCTGTTATTGGCATCAAACCAATAGCGATTCATACAAGCTAAATCTTCTAATCTATAATTGGGCCAAAGAAACAATTTGAATTTAATGAAATTTTTTCTATCTGTATTAATATGTTTGTTCTCATTCAAAAATTGCCCACAGTTTCTTATTTTATTTTCATTGCAAAATCTTGGATTTCTATCCATAACATGAAAATTCCGGGAATTTAAACAAATTCGAATTCGAAATTCTCTACGACGTCTGGGGGATAGAATATTTTCAGGAACAAGTAAATCATAATGATTTTTGTCTCCACTCAAAAAGATGTTGCTGTGTCGTGCAATGGATTTTTTAAACCCCTCTTTCTCAATTATTTTTTTTGTGTATTTTTTATTTGTTTGATACTTCTTATTATCGACTGATAAAATATCCATAGTTTGATATATAATAGATTTTCCGTCCCTTCGTATAGATAGACAAATGGGTTCAATAATAAATATTCCCTTTCTTATCAATTCTGCAAGAACTAGGTCCCTTTGAATCAACATTTCATCTAGATTTATTTCACCTCTTTGAATCGAAGATATAGCAATTTCCTTTGGATTTATCAGTCTAAGTAGGAGACAATATACCCTTATATTTTTCATTACTTTATTATTCAAATGATCAGCCCATCTTAGTTGAAAAAGTAAAGATTTTCTCAAAAAGAAATCTAGTTCCATTTCATTCTTGCTCTTATATTGTCTTTTTTTTATATCTTTTTTTATTTCTAAGCTTGCGTAATCTTCTTCAACAACTTTTTTATTCTTTTGGTTTAGTAGATTCAATACAAGATTTCTTTGGACTTGTTGTTGGTTTTCTTCCTGCTTGAAATTTACTAATTCAAGATCTTTTTTTTTCTTAGATGATTTTACGTTAATTTTTTTACTTTTTTCATTTATAGAAAAATGAAAAAAGAGTGATTTTATTGGGATGATCCAAGGTTTAATTTTATATACATCAAAAAGTAGTACAAATTCTGGGAAGAACCAAGTTTCTAGATTGGATATAGTATCATGATTGGATGCGATATCATTATCATAGAACCTTTTTTTATTCATTCCCATGCAATCAAAAACGAAATTGCATGTTTTGCTCTCTTGATGAATTGTAGGAAAAAAAAGATCTTTTTTTTCCATTTTGTTGAAATTAAGAATTTCAGTTTTAGTATTTTTCTGAATCTTGATGCCAATATGTGCATTGGTCCAGATCTCTATATTATTCTCAATGTTATTTAGAAAACAAATATGAAGAATTCTACAATCAAAATATTTTCTATCCAAATTAGTATTCCTATCAATAAGAAATCCTTTTTCTACTTTTTCTAGATAATCATTACTAGGTATACTTACCAATACATAAAATGATTCAGGTTTCGATGTATTTAAATGATATGTAATTTCTTGGTCCCCTTTTTTTTCTAATGTTGATTCAGAAATGTATAAATTAGGGAGGCTTATGTATTTATATGATAAAATATCATATCTGTAATGTTTTTTCCATTTATCTTTTTTATTCATAAATGAATTCTCTGCATAGTCATTTTCTTTCATGGAATAAATGAATCGATCTTTTTTATAGAAATCCAATTGGTTTGATTCCTTATTTTGAATCATATGATGTTTATCAATTCTATTTCTCCATTCTTTAGGTACTAATACTAATTGATACTTTTTTTTTTTAGATAAATCGTATTGATAATAACTTTTTAACCAGTTTTTCCATTCGTTCATTACAAACGTATTAATTTGCTTATGTCTTGATTTATAATTAAATATTCCGTGTATCATATAATAGTCTTTTAAATTATCCTTAAAAAAAGGATAGCTCCCTTGATATTGAAGTACAGATCTCAATTGATACTTATTAAGTAATTGGTTTTGTGATATTTTGTAAAATACATATGCTTGGGATAGGGAAGATAAGTTCCAATAAGTATTGGAATTTTTATTGCTAGTCTTAGTATTATCAATATTTGAAAACAATTTTTTTATAGTCAAAAGAAAATTCATTGTATTTTGATTTCGTTCATCAATTCCTTCTTGTTCTTTATTTATTCCATTGTTGTAAATGGATTTATTAAAGATCTTTTTTGTTGATTCAAAGAAAAGTTGTGTATTGATCTTAAAAATGGTAATGGTACATAAAAAAATATCTATGTATATTTTTTCAATAAATGATTTTATAAAGTAGTGTGATTTACGCATTAATCGGATATTTTTCCTTTTTAATATTTTCCAAATATGCTTCTGTAATCCCGATCTTTTATTATCATAAATTATAACTATTTCTTTTTTTTTCTTGTCTTTTGCAGTTTCTTCAATTTGATTCCTGATTTGAATTGTCTTATCAGAAAGATCTTTCATTCTTCTTTCTATTAGTGAATAATTGAACCAATTTATCGTTTGATTTAGAACGGATGATTCACTAGTAATATTTCTTTTTAAATCTTTTTTCTTTTCGTTTGATTCATATACTTTTTCTTTCCTCACTTCAAATAAGAAATTTAGATTTACTTTATCCAGTTTTTTCATTATTAGGTTGATAATTCGAACTATTTGGATGACTCCTTTTTTTTTTTTTTTTTGAAGTTCTTTATAAATAGGTTCAAAAAAGAAAGGTCGTTTTCGAGGAGAACCAAAGGGAAGTTCCGCTTCCATTCCCCAGACTGTTAAAAAACAAAAATTTGTTTTTTTTTCTTTTTTTTTCATTAGATCTCTATGATGAGATCGTGCCCTAGATTTTCTCCAAGGTTTCAGACAGAAAGGATATAAAATCTTTATCTGAATACCGTCTATTAACCAAGCTTGGGGAAATTCTGTTTCTGATAATTGAACACCGTTATAGGTGCATTTAATATGGATTTCTCTATTCCATTCCTTAAAATCCTCGTCCCACTCGGGAATTTGAAATAATAACATACGGAAAAGATTTTTGGCTATTATTAATGAAGGCAATATAATGTATTTTCTAAGAAAAGATTGGATTACTAACATCAAACCTCTTATTACTTGAGTAAATATAAAGGTATCCCAAGCTTCTGATACTTCTATCTGTTCATTTTTATATTTTTTTTCTTTTTTCTCCTTTTCTTCTTTTTTATCTTCATTTTCAAAATAGGAAATTTTTAATTCTGATTCTTGTTCTCTCCCCATCCAATTCCTAAAAATTATATTCTTAATTTCGTTGATATCAAAAAACGAAAAAAAAGATGTTTTGTCTAGACGATCCAAAAAAAGAGGAGAATGTACATTTACTTGAAAGAGGTTCCAAATAACTGTTTTACGTCTTTGAGCGCGCACGGATCCTTTGATTAGATTGCGACGAAAATCCGATTGTTGTGAGTAACGTATCAAAGCCACCTCTTCCTCTTCCATTTGATCATCCTTGTTACTAGTATTCTGATCATTATCGTTATAAATTATCACACGTTTGGCTCTTCTTGAATGAATCTCATAATATTCTTCCTCCAAATCTTCTTCATTTTCTTCTTCCTCTTCTCTCAAATTCTCGATTAATTTGTATGACCATCGAGAAACCTTTTTACTTATTTCTTTTTTTCTAATTCCAATAGATTTCTTTTTCATTCTTTTTTGATCTTTTGTATGTGTTGTAATTACATCAAATAAAAATTGAAAATATTTTGCTTCACTTTCTGAATCAATTCCTTTTTCTTCTGTAGAATTCAAAAATGATTGACGGTGAAGTTCTACGGAATCATTAAGAAGTAAATCATGAATCTTATTTATAAAAAAAAATTCTACTAAATCTTCTGTATCTGTATAAGTATTCATGATTGCACGTGAATCTAATTCTTTTCTCGTTCCTCGATAGGGTCCGTTGAAAAAAGGATCATAAGCTTTTGGCAAGCATTTCTTTTTTTTTTCATCATCACATAATATGGTTTTTTTTTCAAGCATATCCAGACTAGAGGATCTCTCATTTTTTTCTATAATTTGGATTCGGCTTCTCAATTCATTGTTCAAATTGAACTTTTTTTTTTCATTAGCATAAATCCAAGAATTATAAAGATCTTCGTCATATAGTTTTTCTATTATGTACAAAGAAATTCTTCGTTCTAGCATTTCCGAAAAAGTTGATAAACTGGGCGGATATGTAAAGGATATTATTTGTTTCCCATCACTTGTACATGTAAAAAAAAAAAATTGTGACATTTCATTGCGTAAAGCATTTTCTAATTTATCATTTTTTATATATCGTAATGGACGATTCCATCGCTTATAATCAAAAAAAAAAGTGACAAAAGTTTTTTCAACCCACAATCTTTTCTTTTTCTCTTCTTTCAGTCT